TTTTCCTTTATATCGAACATAATGTATGAAAATATCTTTGAGGAACCATAGGATCCTCTGAAAAGAATTACAAGACATGACTCTAAGATATTCTATTTTTCCATAAAAATGCGTTCGCTCAAGAAAGACTCCAGAAGATATTGATCGTAAATAAGAAGACTGTTTACGAAGAAAAAGGAATATATATTCACATTCATATACATAAAAATTATGTAGGAACCAAAAGAATCTTTTCTTTCTTTTTGAAAAGACGTAAATGGATTTTTTTGAAGTAATGAGACTATTAAAATTATGATATTCGTGGAAAATCAATCGCAATAAATGCAAAGAAGGAACATCTTTGATCCAGCATTGAAGGATTTGAACCAAGATTTCCATATGGATAGGATAGGGTATTAGTAGATCCGACACATAATTTAAATGTGATAATTTATCCTCTAAAAAGGGAAATATTGAATGAATAGATCGTAAATTATGAGATTTTGGTATTCTTTTTTCTTCAAAGGAGGATACTAATCGTGACGAGAATGAAATTTCCAGAATGACTCCAAAACCTTCTGATACCATTTGAGAATAAAAATGATAAGAAAAAGAATTCTTGTGCAGCAAAAATCCATTTTGGTTAGAATCATTCACTGAAGAAATAAAATATTTCTGTTGATACATTCGAGTAATTAAACGTTTCACAAGTACAAAACTAGATTTATTGTCATAACCAATAATTTCCACAGGTTCATAAAAAATCAAACTATTGAAGCTATGATAATGAGCAAGTGAATAAATATACTCCTGAAGGAGTAGCGGATATAGGAAGTTTTGTTGCCAAAATCTCGCTTTTTTCAATCTAAATATCCTTGTAATTCAGCTATTTAAATACATTTCTACTTTAACCAAAAAAGAGAGGCATTTCTTGTGTTATGAAATGATACATAGTGCAATATGGTCAGAACGGCGTATGTGTGTATGTTGTATATAGTCTATTTTTTCTCTTATAGTAAAATACTCTTTATAAGAAAATAGTAGAACTTATAACTAGAAGAAATTAGAATAATAGAATAAGAATATTATTCTTCTAATTATTCTAAGAGATAATTCTAATAATATAGTCTAGTATTATTAGATACTATTTATATACTAAGCACTGTCTATACTTTTACTTTATATTTTCTATTTTTTCTATTTTAAAGAATCTAAAATAAGATAGACTTTTTATATTTTTTAAACTTTTATATTGTACTGTGTTTATACTGTACTGTGATTAAAAATCATAAGAATAGTCTAAGAAGTAAAAAATTCTAAAATTCTAGAAAAGTAAGAACAAATAAAGAATATATACCCCGGAGACAAAGAGCCCAATCTACAGATCTTTTTCTTTTCCCTTTCTATCTAAATTTCTTTTCCTTGTTAACTAGTTAATATAACTAGGAAGATAGGAATAATAATAAAAGAAAGAAAATAACAATAAGAAAAAAAAAGGTTAAAAATCTTTTATTTTTGCAACCCAATCACTCTTTTGACTTTGGAAATAATAATTTTTTATCACTATACTCTTTCTTCTACACATCCGTCTCCAATCCACAATAAAGAATAATTAGGATTAATAAAAAAAAGAATCAATGGTCTCACAAGAGACCCTTTTCCCACATCAGGCACTAAGAGATTTTTAACGTACAATTAGTAATTTGATCGGGTAATCATTCAAATTAAGAAGGGAAGCTCGTTGCTTTTTTGTCTTACTCGAATTGGAGCCATAAGACTCTATCCATTTATTCACTAGACCCAAAAGACTTTACTGAACTTTAAAAATGTTCTAAAAAAAATTTTTGTTCTATTTATATTATGAGTACTAGAATTTTTCTATTTTTTTTTCTATTATTCTATTCTTTTTACGACATGCTCTTTTTTCCATTCATTACCTTTCAGGATCAGTCGCGGTCTTATAAACTATACCAATAGTCTAGACGATTTTATTCATCCAAATGTGTAAAAGATCATAGTCGCAATTAAAAGCCGAGTACTCTACCATTGAGTTAGCAACCCGGATCAATATGAAGTGTAGATATGATCGAAATAAAAAAAAATTCAGCAAACTCATCCATTTTACTAAAATGAAGAAAAGAGCCAATAGGGAATGGGGATAAAAAAATCTATTTATATACGATCAAATTATATTTGTTTAATACGCCATTGTCAATATGAATGCACTTTTTAGAAAACAAAATTCAAGAAATTCTATGGAAATTTGTGTTGGATTAGCACAACAGAAAGAATAAAACTTTGAGTGGAAAAAAATAAGGAATAAGAAAAAGGTATAGATAGAAAAATAGCGGCTTTCTTTAATCAAAAAAAGAAAGATACAATACGAATACAAGAAGAAAGATAACCCCCCTTGTTGGGGGGTTCCACAAAAATAATAAAAAAAAGAAGAAAATAAGTATGATAAAATAAGTATGAAGAGAACAAGAAAAAAAGAAACTTTGAATTTTGAATAAAGAATTAAACAAAGATAGGTACTATTTATACTATACTATTTTTCTTCATGATTCTTGTTTTTCTTTTATTTTTTTCTCAAAAGAAATTCGAAATTCTTTAAAGAATTCTGTCTTCCTTAAAATATCATAAACAGTTTCTGTGGGTTGAGCACCTTTTTCAAGGAAATATAAGATAGCAGGAACATTTGAATAAGTTTGATTCTTTATCGGATCATAAAAACCCACTTTTCGAAGATCTCTTCCTTCTCTTCGGGATCGAACATCAATTGCAACGATTCGATAGATGGCTCATTGGGATAGATGTAGATAAAAGATGCCCCCCTAGAAACGTATAGGAAGTTTTCTCCTCATACGGCTCAAGAAAAAATGATTTGAATTTCTATAATTTCTCTTTCTATTTCTATCTATCTATATAGATAGAAATAGAAAGAGAAATGGATCTGATCTATAAAGAATTAGACTGAATTTTGATCCTTTTTTTTCCTTCTTTACAGAAAAAGAAATCTCATTTATACTCCTAACTCAAGTTGGGTATTTTTAAAAGAGTTCAAAAGGAAATCCTTAAAATTTCTTGAGCTGTCTCTAACCTCTTTTTTTGTCTATTTTCAGATCTATCTTTTTTACTCATTCTGATCCAATTGTTGAGACAAGTTAAAAAAGTGTTTCCTTGTTCCGGAATTTGTTGTCTTTGCTTTGTGCTTTTTGAAATCATTAGGTTTAGACATTACTTCGGTGATCTTTACTCCTTTTCAAAAAGGCAGCAACATACCTTTTGTTTTTTGTTCTTTTTATGGAAAAGGTAAAAATCATTTGATTCCTTTGTGATACACTCTTGATCAAAACAGTTTGAAAATTTCGACAAATTTGGTTTTTTTTTTCATTTCAAACTTGTTCAATTTTGAATCTCTCCATTTATCTATATTTAGATATTGATGATATATTTACAAAGTTGATCTAACTTATTGATTGTCACTAACCCTAGATTATTACCCCGATAAAAGAATCAATTATTTTTGCTCGAGCTCCATCATATGCTATACCTTATATATACTATTAGTATCTTTTAGTATCTTTATTTAGCAACCCAAAACAAATTCAATCAGGTTCCTAGCAGAACAAATCATGTCGAGACAAGAGCATCTTCATTTGTATAGAAGATGGTGGATGTCAGAATCCACAGCCAATCATGTCCTTCAAGTCGCACGTTGCTTTCTACCACATCGTTTCAAACGAAGTTTTACCATAACATCCTTATAATTAACATCCCTATAATTTTCTTTTAATTTGGAACCATATGCAATTGATTCAATATGGAATAATGAATAGTCATTGGTTGAACCGATACATAAGAATCTACACTTATAGACTTATAGATTAAGTCTATACCCGGAAAGGATTTCACTGAAAATTATCCTCATATTTTCTCATATGAATAATATCACATAAAAAAACAAATCAGTTTTAAGCAAACTTATTTACATCTTCAACAAATCTTTCAGAATTGTCCATCATAAATTCTTTTTCTTAAAAAAAAAGATTATAAACCTAAAAAAATCCTTTGGATTTACTTTCATTCAGATGAAAAAGAAATTCCCATGAATGGATAAAAGTTTTTATTTAACTAAATATTTCATTGAAATATTCATAAATATTCAATTCTAGTCAATTAGAGAATAATAAGATAATCTGAAATATTAAGATATTCTTAATATGAAATATTAAGATATTCTTAATAAGAAAAATATACAAATAGACAATATAAATTCTTATGTAAGAATTATGTATTTATGTATGAATATATTCATATCCTAATAGATTCCTATTTTATCATTTTTTTTCTTTCTATTTATGAAATAGGATTTTCTGATTTGAATATTATGATTTACTTTTTTTTACCATCTCCAATTGAATCTGATTTTCATTTAATTTAAAATAGAGAGATAGTTTGAGAATAAAGTTTCTTTGTTTTCATTATTAGAAAGTATAAAAAGTCTCGTGTAAGGTAAGATCAAAGATAAAATAAGAATCCGAGGATTCCAATCTTTTCGCATCCATATCCATCATAAAAAAAATAATTGTTGAATTCAATTTTCAATTTCAATCGAGAAGAATTTTTAGTTTCTGATGCGAACGATCTGGGACGGAAGGATTCGAACCTCCGAGTAACGGGACCAAAACCCGTTGCCTTACCGCTTGGCCACGCCCCATTTATTTTTGGTCTAAGAAAAACTAAGATAAATATTTGTTATTCGTCAATAACAAACCTAAAGAAATATAGGACATGTTGCCGCTAGGATTCAACAGAATAGATATAGAATCAAAAAGATTAATTGATCATTACTTAGAATTCAATTAAGATATTCTATGAAAATAGAATTACTTGTATTCTTATTTGATTGGATAATGTAAGGAAAAATTCTTGATTGGGGAGAAGTCAAAGAAAAATAAGAATTTCTTTCTTTTATCTGCCTTTTTTATTTTCAATTTTCCCTCAGAAAAACAACTCAATCCAATCTGATAATTTCTTCTTCAATTTAATTTGAATCTTTAACTTTAAGAACAAGAAAAGAATATTTGTTATGCTTAATATCTTTTGTTTAATTTGTATCTGTCTTAATTCTACCCTTTATTCGAGTAGTTTTTTCTTCGCCAAATTGCCCGAGGCTTATGCCTTTTTTAATCCAATCATAGACGTTATGCCAATTATCCCTGTACTCTTTTTTCTCTTAGCCTTTGTTTGGCAAGCTGCTGTAAGTTTCCGATAAAAATTGAATCTCTAATCTCTATTCAATTCATAATTTATTTGATAAAAAAAAAAAGATGAGATTTTCTTCTGAAAATCAATAAGATCATAAATAAGATTCAGATAAGTCTGGACATTAGGAACTCTCGATTCAAAAAGTCTGGTATTTTAGATTGAATTTTAATTTGAATATTGAATAAGGGAAGGGGGCGATGATCTTTATCTTTTATGTAAATATATTTATATATTTAAAAAGCTAATCAGCTTATTTCTTTTGTTATAACCTTTCCTTTATAAGATCCCATACCCCATAAAATTACTTAATTATAGATATGAATATGGCAATAAATTTTTGGTAACAAAAAATACGAATCTTATTACATTCGAAAAAATTCGTGAAAATAAATTTCAAAAAAACTTCCTTTTTTTTTTCATCTTTAGAGCGATAGTTTGTGTCGTAAAATAGGTGATCTATTTCCTTAAAAAAAATGATCTTATCTTATCTTGGAGATTTGTAATGCTTACTCTTAAACTATTCGTTTACACAGTAGTAATATTCTTTGTTTCTCTATTCATCTTCGGATTCTTATCTAACGATCCGGGGCGTAATCCTGGGCGTGAAGAATAAAAATAATAAAAAAAGAGATGAGATTCATTTTTACTTTTTCCTTTCTTTTTTCATAGGTAAATGTCTAAAGAAAAGAAATTGAATAGATGTTAAATAAAGAATAATCAAAAATTATTCCAATTAGAAATTCTCAAGTAATCGGGGGAATCGGAGAGAGAGGGATTCGAACCCTCGATACGAATAATTCGTACAACGGATTAGCAATCCGACGCTTTAGTCCACTCAGCCATCTCTCCTCATTCAAAATTGGAAATTTATCATGTGATTTAACACATGAAGTCAAGATTGATAACAATTTTGATTTTACTTCAATGATTCAAAAAAGATTTCTCGAATAGAAAGAATACCTTACTTCTTTTTAGTTTGTACAAAACAAAAACTTCATTTCCCCGGCCTGGTTAAGTATAAGTACTGGCCGGGCCAGTACTTATTTTGTTCCGACAAATAAAAATTTTTATTGAAACGAGAAGAATAATTTTCATTGTCATTCCTAATTATTAGAAATTAGATAAGATTATAATAGATAGATTATCTTATAAATTATTAAATTATTGAAAAAAAAAAAAGGTAAATAGCAAAAAATTTAGTCAAATTTCAATAGTGTACTAAAGTTATAAGTATTTTATTTTTTGAAACCTCTCTTCATTTGAACCATTAGATTTTATGAATTTGGGTAAATTGGGCCTCAAACTTTCAAATTTGTCCTTTGCTTTGAACAAGTAAATTCTTTATAGTATCATTTTATATTTTATAAATATGTGTGTGTTTTTTTTTTATATTCTTTTTTTTTTTTATCAGGTATATTTTTTTTCTTTTTAAATAGAAAATTTATAAAATTAGTAAATTCATTAATGGAAAACAAATTTCATTCTAAATGAAAATGAAAGTTCAGTATTCTATTAATCTTAATAATTCCCTTAATAAGTATTAATATTAATAAGAAAGAAGTATTAATAAAGAAAAAAAACAAAAAATAAAGACGAAAAAACTTAGTACTATAGAAAAATATTAGTACTATATTAGTATATACTATATACTATATACTATAAAGACTCTTACTAGTACTAGTAAGAGTACTAGAACACTTTTACTCTTTTTTACTATAAAGCGATAAAGATTAAATCTTCTAATTTAGACTCTAACTTACTAGAATATACTAAATATACTGAGAATAGAAATAGAATCTATAAGATTCAATTAGTAAATATATGTAAATATATAATATAAAATGAAAAGAGAATATATAGAATATATTCATTCTATTAATTATTAATTTAGATTAATTTAGATATAGTTAGATATAGATAATAGATAATTTTTTTTTTTCAAGTTTTCCCGCGGTGGAACAAAATACGTGTTAATGTTGAAATTTTCATGATTCTGATGCTATCTTGACTACATCTAATTACTTTGTTAGACAAAAGGTCCATTTATATCCAATAATAAATATGTAGCGGGTATAGTTTAGTGGTAAAAGTGTGATTCGTTCTATTAACAACTTCAATAGTTAAGGGGTCTTTCCTTTTTTTTTTCATATTTCATATTCCGATCAAAAACTTTATTTCTTAAAAAGATTTAATACTTTATCCCTCAATAGCACATTTGAGGAAAAAATATACATTATCACGATTTCTATC